AATGGTAGTCTTTACATTTTCCCTTTCACTCGTAGTATGGGGAAGAAGTGGACTCTAGAAGTATTACTAATTGTAATTGAGTTTAGGAATTAAACTTTCTCTATTTTTTTATAAATCATTCATTTCTGAAAAGCTTTTTTTAGTTGAAATTTAACTATTTTAAAACTATTTCAATTTAAAATTAAATTTTTAAATTGAAATAGAAAAAAATATCTGTATTTCAAAATTTTATTAAGTTTTAGTGTGGTAATATAGTTTATGAATAATATATATGAAGAATACTCTTTCAATCAAAAAAAGATTTCTTTCAATTATTTCCATGTTTGTATTTCTAAAGTAAAAAGAATACAAAGTAAAAGAAATACAAATGGTAGTAAATTTATTACAATTGAATTCTTGATCAATTTTCTATTTCGATGAACCCACTCTTACTAAAATTAGATATGTGCCGTAAGGAAGAATTGAACTTTTTTATTATTCAAAGAGAAAAAAGTTCTGTTATTACATTACGTAGATACAGATTTTCTATCGGAAACAACAGAGACATAGTAGTTCTCTAACGAGATACTACTACACAGACTAAAATAGTGTCTTGGGCGAGTCACATATTGAGCACTTCCGTTTGTTTTAATATTTTGCAAATTTGATTTATGTTGTATTTTTTTTATTGCACTCAATGTTCAAACGTTCAAAGAGGTTTACTAATCCCACCCCTTTTTAGAAATCCAAAGGAGTTTCCATAGATCATCTGTCAACTGATCGATCAATGACTTCTTCGTCAGAATGCTAGTAAAAAGATTTTTTAATACAGAAATTAGAATCGTACGAGTCGTTTTTCTATTATTTCAAATTGATTGAAATCAACACAAATTAAATATAAGACAGATGAATAAATAAAGCAAAGAACTATAATTGAGGGGAACTATATCCATATTATACATTCTACATAATATGTAATGGATATCCATATATATATCAATATATAAAAATATGACGATACTGTTGTAGATTGATCTCTATTAAATGTAGATTGATCTCTATTAAATTAAACCGGATTACATAACACCTTATATATACTACAAATATATCCTACAATAACAATAGTAGATAGTATGGAAGAAAGATTCAGATATTTCTTTCTACCATACTATCGTATTTCATAGAATACAGCGAATTCTAGTCTGGCCAGTTAATTTAAGACGCAAAATTTGAATCCCTTTCTTCTCTAATCAAATTTTGATAAGAACTAAAAAATAAAGTTTAATTCAAATTAATCGCCTTGGCTGACTGTTTTTACGTATATTATAAGTAAAAAAGCGGTAGGAACTAGAATAAACAGTGCAGTAGCAATAAATGCGAGAATATTTACTTCCATAATATCATTGTTTCGTTTTTCTTTAATTTTCAATAACTCGGGAGTTAATCCCATAGAGATAATAAATCTTTCGCTTGTAAATTCAACGGGATAAATTAGATATCAATGATATCAAATTGGATCAATATCATGAATAACAATACTTGCACTATAAAATCAACTCATGGTCAAGAATTGAATAGTATAACATAGGAAAATCTTTTATCCATAACCACCTCCAAATTTTATTCCTGATCCAACCAATAATTCCTTTCTTTTTATTTTTATTCTTTCTTTTATATAACCTACTGTCCTCTTTGTCCAACCATCTGATGAAGTATCATTGAACCGCCCTTACATTTAACTTTGATTCTAAACAATCCTCAATAAACAATAGAATCTAAAAAAAAAATAAATAAATAAGAGGAATTCCCGTTGGGAATGAAATTCTAGTTACTTTTACAAAAAAATCTTTCACAAACGGGACTGACGGGGCTCGAACCCGCAGCTTCCGCCTTGACAGGGCGGTGCTCTGACCAATTGAACTACAATCCCAAGTCAATACCATTATAAAATAATGTATTATGTATACATATTTTTATGATTTTATTCTAACTTTTTCAATTTTTAATTTAGATTCAAATTGGCATTTTGTAACAGAGCCGTGAGTGATATATAGGATACCCATATGGGTATGCGCTTGATCTTTAGTGAGACCGACCTGGATTACTAGTAATCCTTTCGTTATTGCCAAATAAATAAATGGGATAATTATTTTTTCAATGAAACCTTAGATTGTATTTTATACTTATAGATCCTTATACGAATAAAGACCATTATCATATCAAGATCCTAATTTGTTGGAAAAGGGGAATAAATTAAATAAAAATAAAGAGTGCTATAGATATAGCAGAGAAGCAAATTTATCTTAGATATTGGGGGATCGGGCATTTCTGAAGAGCACAAAATGGGATGGGTTATATGATACCATTTCGTGGTAGAGCCGCTAATTTTTGGGCCGAGCTGGATTTGAACCAGCGTAGACATATTGCCAACGAATTTACAGTCCGTCCCCATTAACCGCTCGGGCATCGACCCAGGAAAAATAAATTCCAGGCTTATTGATAATCCACGATCAACTTCCTT